TAAAAGCTTGTGGTAAGAAGGGGTTTCGTTCGAGTGCTCGAAAATAATATTCCAAAGCTTTCGTATGTTCTCCATTACTTGTATGGATAAGACCTATATTATAGAGTATATAACTTCGATCATAGGGATCCATTTCTAGTCGCATAGCTTCATAATAATTCTGTAAAGCTTCCGCATAATTTCCTTCGGATTGAGCTGACATTCGTTACGGTCGCCATTCAATTAAAAGAATCTCCGTTCCAGAACCGTACGTGAGATTTTCATCTCATACGGCTCCTCCCTTATGCGCATAAGGAGAATAATAATGAAATAAAAGAAAGTACGGTGAAAATATTCTCATTATGGACTGAGCAGGGCTAGTGTTTTTACAAGAAATCTCTAGCCAACCTTCCCGCAAGAGATCTTTTTAAATTTTGAACATCAAGTATGTTGGGACTAGATTAGATAGAAATGAGAACTCCAACAATTTCTTTGTTTTCAACGCCTCTTAATTTACAGGAATTAGTCACTTCAACAGCTTTCGATGATTGTATGGGTATCCAAAGTACGAACGAGATGGATGTTTGTTGTCCCAACCATTCTTTTCGTCCCGAGCCGAGTAGGAAAGGGATAATTTCGAACAAGGTTTTCCTCTTGTTGATTCCTGGGTGTAGTGATTCTTCCCTTATGCTGCCTATTGGTACTAGTGAAGTAGGATTGACTCATAACACCCAACCTCTAGGTGTAACCTTTCGCTCAATACTAGAATCAAAAAAGGGAAACATAGTACCCGAGGTTGCATTAATCGAGGATACACGACAGAAGGGATTGTTCGATTTCAAAACTTCACCTTCAACAAGCGTAGATTTCTTTCAAAAATTTTCCCGAATCAGGCGTCGTTCTCCTACGAGAGAAATGAAAAAAGAATCAAATCACACCATCTCTGTAATAGGTAAATGCCTCCTTTTCTCCTGAAGTTGTCGGAATTATTTGCAATAAGATGTTGGCTACAATTGAAAAGGTCTTATCAATAAAATTTCCATTTGTACGCGATCTAGACATAAATAACAATCCATTCTATAATTCTTCTCATCCGACTCGCGGGAAAATAATCTCGCAAAGAAAAGAATTGTACAGTACGAAATAACATAAAATTGATTTGAAAAAAAAAGATAGGCCTTCTATTCCAATTTCCCATTGTTCCTTTTTGACAGGAATCAATAAGAACTATTTGAACCTGCTTCGATTTCATCCCAATCCTTTATCTCGGAGCCTTGAAAGAAAGATTGATTTTTCTTTACTTTGAGAAAGAATTTTCTATATCTATTTGGAATAGATAGTTCCAATGGGTTGGAACTAGTCGTACCTAATTGGGAATTTTAGAATGGAATTGGAAGAGCTCGTTATTCACTCGGTTTTTTGTACATAATTATTATGTAGGAGAGATGGCCGAGTGGTTCAAGGCGTAGCATTGGAACTGCTATGTAGGCTTTTGTTTACCGAGGGTTCGAATCCCTCTCTTTCCGTACTTTCACTTAATTTTGTTAACTCGGTTGATTAACAACACCCCACAAATAGCAATGGAAACCTTTATTCCAATAGTTACACCTTTGATTGATATAGATTCTCTATTCCGAATTGACGTGATACCTAAACTAGGAAGAATACCGGAAAGAATAGAAAAATAGCCAAAAGGACTATTTGGTTCTGATCCATAAATGCGATAAAACCGAGGGGCCGTATTTTTCTTACGCAACCTTAGGTTAATTTGAAAATTTTATAATTTATAAAAGGAATCCCGTTGCTATTTTCTTTGAGTTTAGGCTTAAGTCTGGCGAGAATAATACTCTACGACTAAGAATTCATTTATTTTTAAACCTACCCATTTACTATCTATTATTTGATTCACTAATCCTTTATATTGGAGTGGTTGGAGGGTCAAAAAGTATGGTACTTTTTCATGCTCATGAGGAGGTGAGTTGAGAGAATTATGAATCAGAGTTCGGGATTTTTGTTCATCCTTTGCCGTAATAAGATCTCGGGGTTTGCAGCGGTAGCTCGGTATATCTACTATACGCCCATTCACTAAAATATGTCTATGGTTAACCAATTGACGGGCTGCGGGAATAGTAGAAGCCATACCCAATCGAAAAAGGATATTATCCAAACGCATTTCAAGTAATTGAAGTAAAACTTGACCTGTTGAACCCTTGGCTTTTCCGGCGATACGTACGTATTTAAGTAATTGTCGTTCTGTAAGACCGTAATGAAAACGCAATTTTTGCTTTTCTTCTAGACGAATACGATATTGAGATTTTTTCCCGGAACGCGATGGATTTCTAAGATCATCACGTACAGCTTTAGGACTTTTCTTAGTTAGTCCTGGTAAAGCCCCCAGACGGCGTATTTTTTTGCAACGAGGTCCTCGATAACGCGACATAAAGACTCCTTTTTTAAAAGTTGTATTTTATTTTACAGAATAAACCTAAACGAAAACTGAACTACATGAAGCGAAGTTTACTGAAGTAGTAGTGGTGTACTTGTCCTATATTTTTAATAATATATAATATAATTTATTTAAAAAATAATAAAGAAGAATTAATAATATATTAATAATATATTAATATAAATAATAAAGAAGAATGAAAAAATGGGAAAAATAGTCAGACTTTCTATTACTATTATTACTATTTATATTATATTTATAATATATATAAAATCCTTTTCCCAGCCTAGTCAGGAGTTCCTATCCTATAAGTTAATAAATTGATTAAGGGGAAAGAAACTTTTTTCAATAGTCTTTAATTTCCAAGAGACATTATCCATTTTTCAAAACAAAAATGGGGAAAAGCCCGCTATCGGAATCGAACCGACGACCATCGCATTACAAATGCGATGCTCTAACCTCTGAGCTAAGCGGGCCCCACATAATAAAAATTTTCTATGCATAGGAATTCAATACACTTATAGTATTAGTGTATAGTGTAGTGTCTAGAGAAATAGAGTAGGAAAAGTGTAAAATCTATAATTTTTTAAGAAAAAAAATAGTGAATATTTGAATATTATAGAACATAATGATTCATACAGCGATATAGAACTTTTAGTTATCTTTTAGTTATCTCTAAATAGAATCTATTTAGAAATTGGATTCTATTTGATAGTCAATCTAAAATATTTGTTTGTAGTTTGTAGTATAGTCAAATTGGATTTTTTTATTCCATTGGAAATTCTTTATTATTACAATTATTACACCTCTTTAGTTATATTTTAGTTATATTATATTTAGTTATAAGTTTTATATTTAGTTATAAGTTATAGTAGAATTCTACTCTTTTTTTCGAAGAAGTTGAATTATTTACTTAGTTATAAGTTATAACTAATCGGACATTCCTTGGCTTTCGTTCGTGAAGGGGCAGTTAAGAAAAAAAAAGAATCGATCGTTCAAATATACCAACTTACATAGGATAAGTTGCAGTAATAGAAACATATATAGAGGGTATATATCAACCTATATTGAATTGCCGATATACCAATGATAAAATCCAATTTGATTGGAGCAAATACAGGTTTCCTATAGCTAAGAAAGAAAATATTTTTTTAGAGTTTTTTAGAGATAGTAATCGATACCTAAAAAATGCGAAGGTTCCTGTCGAAATGAAAAAAAAAGGATATCCTAATGAGATCCTAATCTCAAAACAAAAGGGAGGGGGATATGGCGAAATCGGTAGACGCTACGGACTTAATTGGATTGAGCCTTGGTATGGAAACCTACTAGGTGATAACTTTCAAATTCAGAGAAACCCCGGAATTAATAAAAATGGGCAATCCTGAGCCAAATCCTGTCTTCTCAAAATCAAAATAAAGGTTCAGAAAGCGAGAAAAAGGGATAGGTGCAGAGACTCGAAGGAAGCTGTTCTAAAACAAATGGAGTTGACTGCGTTGGTAGATAAATTTTTTCATCGAAACTTCAGAAAGGATGAAGGATAAACGTATCTATTCTATTGAATACTAAAATATCTCAAAAAATGAATGACGGCCCTAGTCAGTATCTGTATTTTTTTTAGATGAAAAAATGGAAGAATTGGTGTGAATTGATTCCACATTCAAGAATGAATCGAATATTCATTCATCAAATCACCCCACTCCATAGTCTGATAGTTCTTTTTAAAAAGAATTGGATTGGACGAGAATAAAGATAGAGTCCCGTTCTACATGTCAATATCGACAGCAATGAAATTTATAGTAATAGGAAAATCCGTCGACTTTTAAAATCGTGAGGGTTCAAGTCCCTCTATCCCCAAAAGCCTATTTTCTAGTTATCCTACCCTTTTTGCTTTTTTGTTAACGGTTAAAAATTCCCTTTTATCATTCTTTTTCAAACGTATTGGGGCGCAAATAACTTTCTCTTTTCACATGTGATATAGAATACACATCTAAATTTAGAAAGGAATCCTTAATTGAATGATTCACAATCAATAGCATTACTCATACCGAAACTTACAACTTGCAAAGTTGTCTTTTTAAAGACCTATTACATACAGGACTTGGGGAAAACTTTGTAATTCCCCCTGTACCTTTAATTGATAATTGACATAGACCCCAGTCCTCTCATAAAATGAGGATGGAATGGTACATTGGAAATGGTCGGGATAGCTCAGTTGGTAGAGCAGGGGACTGAAAATCCTCGTGTCACCAGTTCAAATCTGGTTCCTGATACAGGGTTTCATTGTATAAGGCCTTTTTATAAAGTCATTGATTGATAGGAAGCAAGATCCATATTCAAAATGAATATGGATCATAATTCCTCCATACTTTTTCTATCTTGGCGAGAAATACGCCATCTATTTGATAAATATAGATTATTTATAGATCTAAATGAGTAGAGTTTCTTAAATTGCATTTAAATAAGATTTATTCTAAATTCTAAAATGCAATTCCATTTTCTCTTTTTTTCTTTCGTTCAAAAAATGTTATTTCCTATTCAATCTTCCAATTCCTTCCTTATATAACCGACCTAAGCA